TTTGAAATTTTTAATCGAAAGAGTCATAATTGATCCCATCATTCAACCAATAGGCGATACAGCCATAATTCCTCCCATGGAAAAAACAACTCGAAAAAAATCGATTGTAATAAATAAAAAAGTCCCCCAATGGTCATACAAATTATTCAGCGAGGTAGAACAACTCGGAAAAACTACAGCAACGGAAGAGGGGGAAGAGTGGATAGTAGATCATCAAATTCGCTCGAGGAGGGCGAAACGTATAGTTCTTTTTACGCAGGGTCCGGAGGAGGCAGAGAATGCCGACCCTAGTATCAAAACTATGACGAAGCCTGATGAAATAGAAGAAGTGGATATGATAGATTATCCCTATGAAGCGGATTTTCGTCGAGACATAATCACAGGTTCTATGCGTGTTCAAAGACGTAAAACCCTTACGGGGAAAATGTTTCCCTTATATCCGTATTCCCCACTTTTTTTCGACAGAGTAGGATTTTCTTGGGATGTTCTTTTCGAACCATTCATATTATCAGTAATTGATATTTCCGACCTAATACAAGACATTTTTATAAAGGGTATAAAAGGAAGCGTAGCAAAAAGAATAAAGAGGGTGAAAAAAAAAATGTACATGGAGGAAAACAAAAGCTACGAAGAAATTCAAAAAGAAGTCAATGAAATGGAAAAGGGGCAGGACGGGCAGACGGAAATGGAACGAATAGAAAGGACACGAGAAAGAATATCAGACCTCTATGATATCCTTATTTTTGCTCATGGACTAAGAGCTTTAATTTTACAACTTCAGTCGAGGCTTAGACAATCTATTGTATTACCTTCGTTGATACTAGCTAAAAATATTGTCCGTTTCTTATTACGCCAAGAGTCCGAGTGGGAGCAGGATATAAGGGAGATGAATAGAGAAGTGTATGTTATATGCACCTATAATGGTATGCCAGTACTAGAACCAGGAAGAAACGGAATTTGGACTAAAAACTGGGCCACAGAGGGTATACAAATAATGATACGATTTCCTTTCCGTCTGAAACCTTGGCACCGATCTAAGATACGACCTTCTCGTAGTGATCCAAATCCAAAGCAGGAAAGTCCTGCTGCTTTTTTAACGGTTTGGGGACTGGAAACTGACCGTCCTTTTGGTTCTCCTCTCGTAGGACTTGGTATTTTGTTTTGTTATTATTTTGGACCCCCTTTGAAAAAACTCCAAAAAGCAATTAGAAAGTGGAGTTTTCGAGGTCTAAAAAGTTTCAAAGAAAGAACAAAATTCTTGTTTCTAAAGGCCCAAAAAGAACAAAAAAAATTGAGAGAGGATTCGAGTGAAATAAAAAAATATTTTCTAAAAAATAATCAGATGATTCATGAATCATCCATTCAAACCCGATCTATGGATTGGACAAATTATTCACTGACAGAAATTAAAATGAAAGATCTGACTGATAGAACAAGCACAATCAGAAATCAAATAGAAAGAATTACAAAAGACAATAAAAATGGATTTCGAACTCTAAAGAGAAATATTAGTCCTAACAAAACAAGTTATGGTGCTCAAAAATTAGCATCACTAAAAAATATTTTTCAGATATTAAAAAGAAGAAATGATCGATTAATCCGTAAATCACATTATTTTCTAAAATGGATCGTGGAAAGGATATACACGGATATCCTTCTAGAGAGCTTTCCATATATCATTAATCGTCTTACTAATAGTCTTTATAGGCCCATGAACATTATAAAACTTTTTCGTAAATTCAAAAAAAAATATATTGTTGATACAAAAGAGAAAAAGATCATTGAGCGTATTTCAACTATACAAAAAAAACTTTCACCTTCTCGTATTCGTCATAAGATTCAGACGAAGTCGGGGGTTTCTTTAAAATTCTCCCTCGTGTCACAGGCCTATGTATTTTACAAATTATCACAAACCCAGGTTATTAACTTGTATAAGTTAAGATCTGTCCTTCAATATGACGGAGCATCTTTATTTATTAAGAATGAAATAAAAGATTATTTTCGAAGACAAGGAATAATTTCTTCCGAATTAAAGCATAAGAACCTTCAGAATTCTGGAATGAATCAATGGAAAAATTGGTTAAAGAGTCATTATCCATACGATTTATCTGAGCTAAAATGGTCTAAATTAGTACCGCAAAAATGGCGAAATATAGTCAATCAACATTGTAGGGTTGAAAATAAAAATTTAATCAAACGGGATTCAGATGAATCTGAAAGAGAGGAAAAGTTTTCGTTATTGCTAAATAAAAACGATCATTTTAAAAAAATGTATAGATATGATCTTTTAGCATATCAATCGATTTATTATGAAGATAAAAAGGACTCATATAATTACAATATACATAAACCGAAATTGGTTGATATGGGGGCGAGTATCCCTATTACTAATTTTATAAGAAAAGATTATTTTCTGTATATAAAAAATCCAGATAGAAAATATTTTGATACGAAAAGTCTTTTTTATCTCAAAATTAATAAAGATAAAGAAATCAACCCATCCAATCAAAAAAAGAAAAGAAACCCTTTTGATTGGATGGGAATGAATGAAGAAAGACTCAATCGTCCTGTCTCGAAGCCGATACCTTGGTTATTCCCACAATTTGAGTTATTTTTTAATGTATATAAATTGAAACCGGGGTTTATACCAATTCATTCACTTATTTTTCATTTTAATGAAGATGTTAGTCAAAATAAAAATATCACTAAAAAGAAAAAGGGGGATCTTATACTATCAAATGAAAAAGAAAAAAAATCTTTTGAATTAGAGAATCAAGAAGAAAAAAAAACCACAGGTCAAAGAGATCTCACATCAGATGCCCAAAACCGAGGGAACCCTGAATCTGTTCTCTCAAACCAACAAAAATATATGGAAGAACTTTCTACGAAATCAGATATGAAAATGGGTAGAACGAAAAATAACTACAAAAGCATTTGGCCTTGGGAAATAGACTTCGATGCGTTCATGAAAGGATCTTTTGCTTTGCAATTGAAATGGCTGCTGAGTCCTTTGACTTTGGAATTATTCGATTATGCGCTGTCCGTACTTGAATGGGAAAAGGAAAGCAGAATGACAACAAAGTTTGGTTTCGGCTTTATTAAGAAGGAGGAGTTAACTCTGGATCCAATGCTAATCCGGGATTTTAATCTTTCAAAAATCCTAAAAGAGGGAATATTTATTATCGAACCCGTTCGTATACCTGTAAAACATAATGTAGAATTTATTATGTATCAAACCATAAGGATTTCTTTGGTTCATGAGATTAAAAAAAAAAATAATAAAAAAAGATACAGAGAAAATATGGATAAGAATCATTTTGATGAATCGCTTGCAAGACATCAAATGATGACGAAAAATAGAAACAAAAATCATTATGATTTGCTTGTTCCTGAAAATATTTTATCGTCTAGACGGCGTAGAGAATTGAGAATTCTAAGTTGTTTCAATTCAAGGAATAGTAATTGTGTGGATAAAAATGCAGTATTTTGCAATGGGAACAAGGTAAAAACCTGTGGTCAATTTTTGGATGAAAGCAAAGATCTTGATAGAGATAAAATTCAATTAAAATTCTTTCTTTGGCCCAATTATCGATTAGAAGATTTAGCTTGTATGAATCGCTATTGGTTTGATACTAATAATGGTAGTCGTTTCAGTATGTTAAGGATACGTATGTATCCACGATTGAAAATTTATTGATGATACAATTGTCTTATATATCCCCTACAATATATATCGGGTGGATAAATAGCTGCGCACATGCCTTGTCTTACATCCTTTTTTGATACATGAATACTAATTCAATGACGTATCAATTAGATCATAAAATATAAAATAAATAAGGAAATTCGGATTGATTATTGTGTATACCAGATCAAAATACCTCGCATTATTATTACTGATCAGTAAAATTCATATTCGTAAAATAAAAATAGTAAATTAATAAAAAAATTGACGAAGATATATATTTATATGGATTTATTATGCCAAAAAATTCATTTATGTCTGTTATTTCACCAGAAGAAAAGAAAGGGTCTGTAGAATTTCAAGTACTCTCTTTTACCAACAAGATACGAAGACTTAGCTCCCATTTGGAATTACACAAAAAAGACTATTCATCTCAGAGAGGTCTACGGAAGATTTTAGGAAAACGTCAACGTCTTCTAGCTTTTTTTTCAAAAAAAAATAGAGTGCGTTATAAAGAATTAATAAGTCGATTGAATATTCGAGAAATAAAAAAACGTTAATTTTAATTTGACCGATTCTTTTATTTCATTAATTCGAGCTTCAATAAAATTTGATGAACTTTTTTTATTTTTCAGCAATTCATGGAAGAAGAAATACGGAAAAAACTTATGACCGAACCAATTACAAGAAAAGATCTGATGATAGTAAATATGGGGCCTCAGCACCCATCAATGCATGGTGTTCTGCGCCTCGTTGTTACTTTAGATGGTGAAGATGTTATTGACTGTGAACCGGTTCTGGGTTATTTGCATAGAGGGATGGAAAAAATTGCAGAAAATAGAACAATTATACAATATTTGCCTTATGTAACACGTTGGGATTATTTAGCTACTATGTTCACAGAAGCAATAACTATAAATGCACCAGAACAATTAGGAAATATTCAAGTACCTAAACGGGCTAGCTATATCCGAGTTATTATGTTGGAGTTAAGTCGTATAGCTTCTCATTTGTTATGGCTTGGACCTTTTATGGCGGATATTGGTGCACAAACCCCCTTCTTCTACATTTTTAGAGAAAGAGAATTAATATATGATCTATTCGAAGCTGCCACTGGTATGAGAATGATGCATAATTATTTTCGTATCGGAGGAATCGCTGCAGATCTACCTTACGGTTGGATCGATAAATGTTTGGATTTCTGTGAGTATTTTTTAACAGCAATTGCAGAATATCAAAAACTTATTACACGAAATCCTATTTTTTTGGAACGAGTAGAAGGAGTGGGCATTATTAGCGGGGAAGAAGCAATAAATTGGGGATTGTCAGGCCCAATGTTACGGGCTTCCGGAATAGAATGGGATCTTCGTAAAGTTGATCATTATGAATGTTATGAAGAATTTGATTGGGAAGTTCAATGGCAGAAGGAGGGTGATTCGTTGGCTCGTTATTTTATCCGAATTGGTGAAATGGTGGAATCTATTAAAATAATCCAGCAAGCTCTAGAAGGAATTCCAGGGGGGCCCTATGAGAATTTGGAAAGCCGACGTTTTCTTAGAGTAAGAGATCCTGAGTGGAATAATTTTGAATATAGATTCATTAGTAAAAAGCCGTCTCCCACGGTTGAGTTATCGAGACAAGAACTTTATGTAAGAATCGAGGCCCCCAAGGGCGAATTGGGAATTTATTTGATAGGAGATCAGAGTGCTTTTCCGTGGAGATGGAAAATTCGCCCGCCGGGTTTTATTAATTTACAAATTCTTCCTCATTTAGTTAAAAGAATGAAATTGGCAGATATTATGACAATACTAGGTAGCATAGATATCATTATGGGAGAAATTGATCGTTGAAATGATAATTGATACAACAACAATAAGAGTACAAGCTATCCATTATTTTTCTATATTAGAATTATTAAAAGAAGTCTATGTGACTTTACGGGTGCTTATCCCTATTTTTATTCTTATTTTGGGAATCACAATAGGTGTACTAGTAATTGTGTGGTTAGAAAGAGAAATATCCGCAGGGATACAACAACGTATTGGACCGGAATATACGGGACCCTTGGGAATTCTTCAAGCTCTAGCTGACGGAATAAAACTACTTTTCAAAGAGAACCTTCTTCCATCAAGAGGAGATAAGGGTTTATTTAGTCTTGGACCCTCCATAGCAGTCATATCAATTCTACTAAGTTATTCAGTAATTCCTTTTAGTTATCGATTTATTCTAGTCGATCTCAGTAATGGTGTTTTTTTATGGATTGCGATTTCAAGTATTGCCCCCATAGGGCTTCTTATGTCAGGATATGGATCAAATAATAAATATTCCTTTTTAGGTGGTCTGCGGGCTGCTGCCCAATCTATTAGTTATGAAATACCACTAACTCTTTGTGTGTTATCAATATCTCTACGTGTGATTCGTTGAGGCCTAAATTTTCCACAATTTAGTTTTCTTTCGTTCGAAAGTTTTCGAAAAATGCTCTAAAGTATTAAAGTATATTGAATAAATAACTTTTTTTATTCAACCTTCGAGTTTAAGAAACTAAACCAAATAGTTAGATGAGTGAAAGAAAACAGCTTAGAAATTCGCAGTAAAAAAATTAAGTCTCAGTTCCTATGTACAAGAATTACACCAAAGTTACTAGTTAATCTAAGTAAATAGAAGCAGTAAATAAAAACTATTTACCCCAAGACTGGTTGATTTATTATCATGGCTTGAAGCGGGTTAAACAGATTCATTCTTTGGAGTTCGTGCTATCATTTGTATGTATTGTATTAGTATACATGACACGAATTGTCGAAGATATTTAGCAAAACTGATTGGATGGTTAGGAACACCAAGGTACACAAAGGATTTGTAATAGAGATTTTCTAAGTTATTGGAAAAAAATTACACATAAACGACATACTAATTGGGGCTTTAAATTAGTAGAAATGATCAAGTAGTACTCCCCAAAATTCCGATCCAGAGTATGCTGCTATCCACCGATAAAGTGAATAACTATCAGGAACGAAGTAATCCTTTACTTATTTTTTTGCGAAAAAGTCTTGCAAAATTTTTTATTATTCTTGTTGTTATATAGCTGTATTAAAAGAGCTAACTTTATGTCATGCTTAATATGAATTTATTTATTTTCATAATAAAAAGGAATAGTGTGAGATATCTATTAATATTTCCTCAAAAGAAAATTTTTAGAGGGGTTTAAATTAAGTATCAATAAAAAAAGTAAAGACTGAGATCAATTCCGAAGCCCTTGAGTATAGCAGACAGAATTCCGTGGGTTTAATTAAGGACCTTTCGATTAATATTAATTTTGACTCTATATATATTACAAAACTATAAAAATTAAAGAATATCGAATCAGTCCTTAGATTTATGTGGGACCCTCGAGGAGCCGTATGAGGTGAAAATCTCATGTACGGTTCTGTAATAGCGATGATAACAGTGATCGTATCACCGACTAGAATTTTCTAACAGTTTAAGTACAGTTGATATAGTTGAGGCACAGTCCAAATATGGGTTTTGGGGTTGGAATTTATGGCGTCAACCAATAGGATTTCTTGTTTTTATAATTTCGTCTCTAGCTGAATGTGAAAGACTACCTTTTGATTTACCCGAAGCGGAGGAAGAATTAGTAGCAGGTTATCAAACAGAATATTCGGGTATTAAATTTGGTTTATTTTATGTTGCTTCCTATCTAAATCTCCTAGTGTCGGCATTATTTGTAACAGTTCTTTACTTGGGAGGCTGGAATTTTTCTATTTCGTCCATAACCGTTCCGGACCTTTTTGAACTAACTGCAAGAGATGGAGTCTTTGGAACAACAATAGGTATTTTCATTACATTAGCGAAAACTTTTTTGTTCTTATTCCTTTCTATCACAACAAGATGGACATTTCCTCGACTGAGAATGGACCAACTATTAAATCTTGGATGGAAATTTCTTTTACCTATTTCCTTAGGTAATTTATTATTAACAACTTCTTCCCAACTCTTTTCATTATAATCTAAGCAAAAGCTAATATTTTATATTCCCTAGTAACTAGATTGATAACTTGTCACAAACAAGAGAAAGAAACAAACAAAATTATCGATATTTAGGATATGTTCCCTATGTTAACTGGGTTCCTGAATTATGGTCAACAAACAGTGCGAGCGGCTAGGTATATCGGTCAAGGTTTTTTGATTACCTTATCCCACGCGAATCGTTTACCTATAACTATTCAATACCCTTATGAAAAATTGATCGCATCAGAACGCTTTCGTGGTCGAATCCACTTTGAATTCGATAAATGCATTGCTTGTGAGGTATGTGTTCGTGTATGTCCTATAGATCTACCTGTTGTTGATTGGAAATTAGAAACTGATATTCGAAAAAAACGGTTACTTAATTACAGTATTGATTTCGGAATCTGTATTTTTTGTGGTAATTGCATTGAGTATTGCCCAACAAATTGTTTATCTATGACGGAAGAATATGAGCTTTCTACATACGATCGTCATGAATTAAATTATAATCAAATAGCTTTAGGCCGTTTACCAATATCAATAATAGATGATTACACAATTCAAACTATCTTGAAGTGGCCTCAATTTAATAAAAAAGAAATACTTTGATTCATGAACACTTTTCTTTGGAAACTAAAAAACAACTATTCATCTGATTGGTTCATGAACCGGGAAGATTTACTTGGAATTTTTTTTTTGAATGTAATGATTTCAACTAGATTCGAACTCGCTTTTTAGATAAAGAATGTGATTATTCTACTAACTGGACCTACATAAATTCGCAGACATTTTCGCATATATTAGAACTGAATTCAACTAGAAACGTGTCCTAAATAGATCACCTTAACTTCTTTTCTCCTGGTCAGTTCAATAAGATCATGAAAGAGCCCGAGTTTTATATCTTTTAAAAATTGAATGGATTTACCTGGACCAATACATGATTTTCTTTTAGTTTTTCTGGGATCAGGTCTTATCTTAGGAGGCCTAGGAGTTATTTTATTTACCAATCCCATTTTTTCTGCCTTTTCTCTGGGATTGGTTCTTGTTTTTATATCTTTATTCTATATTTTAGCAAACTCTCAGTTTGTAGCGTCTGCACAACTTCTTATTTACGTAGGAGCTATAAATGTTTTAATCATATTTGCTGTAATGTTCATCAATGGATTAGAATATGATAAAGATTTTCGTCTTTGGACTCTTGGAGACGGAATTGCTTTGTTAGTTTGTATCAGTATTTTTTTTTTATTAATTGCTAGTATTCTAAATACGTCATGGTATGGAATTGTTTGGACTACAAAATTAAACCAGATTATAGAACAAGATTTGATAAATAATAGTCAACAAATCGGAATTCATTTATCAACAGATTTTTTTCTCCCATTTGAACTCATTTCAATAATTCTTTTAGTTGCTTTGATAGGTGCAATTTCCATGGCTCGTCAATAAAATTTAAATAAAAGCATCGCTCCAACGAAAACAGAAGAAAGTTTTATAGTATCCATTCAATTCTCTTGGAATTGGTGTATAATAAAAAAAAATATAAATGTCAATCTATTACTAACAAATTTCTTTGCTATGTATTTATTCGAGTGAATTAAATTGTTGTTCATATTGAAATAAATAAATATTGATAAGGAGTTGCTCAATGCTACTCGAACATGTACTTCTTTTGAGTGCCTATTTATTTTCTATAGGTATCTATGGATTAATCACAAGCCGAAATTTAGTTAGAGCTCTTATGTGTCTTGAACTTATATTGAATGGGGTTAATCTTAATTTCGTAACATTTTCCGACTTTTTTGATAGTCGTCAACTAAAAGGAAATATTTTCTCCATTTTTGTTATAGCGATTGCAGCCGCTGAAGCAGCTATTGGACCGGCTATTGTTTCGGCAATTTATCGTAACAGAAAATCAACTCGTATTAATCAATCAAATTTGTTAAATAAGTAGTATTAAAATTATTATTATTAGAAAAATTTGAATAGCTATCAATTCAAATTATAATTTTTATTATAAAATAATTTATAATCTTCAAAAATGGAATAAATAAAAGTATTTTGTACCTCTTTTGTAAACCGACCCAGAACTAAGTTGATTCAATAAATTCTGGTTAATCATCGATTCGTCTGGTCTTTAAATATGTAAAATTTTTTTACTTATTTATAATTTATTTACATATAGGTTATACTAGATCGAACATTTATGATATTCAAAAAAAAGTAGAGATCCAATGTCACATTCAGTAAAGATTTATGATACATGTATAGGATGTACTCAATGTGTCCGAGCTTGCCCCACAGATGTATTAGAAATGATACCTTGGGACGGATGTAAAGCTAAACAAATAGCTTCTGCCCCAAGAACAGAGGATTGTGTTGGTTGTAAGAGATGTGAATCTGCCTGTCCGACCGATTTTTTGAGTGTTCGAGTTTATTTATGGCATGAAACAACTCGCAGTATGGGTCTAGCTTATTAATACGTTCCAGAAAACTCCACTTGAATCCAGTCGATTTTTGTTTACCGACAAAAACCCGAGCTCGACATTAAAATATCTCATATTTTTTTATTTTTCGAGTACGGGTTTTTCGTACAAGTGTATTTTGTCTTTACCACGAATGATTTTCCTTGGTTAACCTTAATTGTCGTTTTACCCATATTTGCGAGTTCATTAATTTTATTTCTCCCTCATAGGGGTAATAAGGTAATTAGATGGTATACTATGTGTATATGTATATTAGAATTCCTACTCATAACTTATGTGTTCTGTTATCATTTCCAGCCAGACGATCCATTAATACAACTAGCCGAAGATTATAACTGGATTAACTTTTTTGATTTTCACTGGAGATTGGGAATAGACGGGCTTTCTATCGGACCCATTTTACTGACGGGATTCATCACAACTTTAGCTACTTTAGCAGCTTGGCCGGTTAATCGGGATTCCAGATTATTCCATTTCTTGATGTTAGCAATGTATAGTGGTCAAATAGGGTTATTTTCTTCTCGGGACCTTTTACTTTTTTTTCTAATGTGGGAATTAGAATTAATTCCCGTGTATCTCCTTTTATCCATGTGGGGAGGAAAGAAACGTCTCTACTCAGCTACAAAGTTTATTTTGTACACTGCGGGGGGTTCCATTTTTTTATTGCTGGGAGTTTTGGGTCTCGGGTTATATGGTTCTAATGAACCAACATTAAATTTGGAAACGTTAGCTAATCAATCGTATCCTGTAGGATTAGAAATAATATTTTATATTGGATTTCTTATTGCTTTTGCTGTTAAATTACCGATTATACCCCTACATACATGGTTACCAGATACCCATGGAGAAGCACATTACAGTACTTGTATGCTTTTAGCTGGAATCCTATTAAAAATGGGAGCATATGGATTAGTTCGTATAAATATGGAATTATTACCTCACGCTCATTCTCTATTTTCTCCTTGGTTGATGATAGTAGGCACAATACAAATAATCTATGCAGCTTCAGCATCGCCAGGGCAACGTAATTTAAAAAAAAGAATAGCATATTCTTCTGTATCTCATATGGGTTTCATAATTATAGGAATTAGTTCTATAACTGATACGGGATTCAATGGAGCCCTTTTACAAATAGTCTCCCATGGATTTATTGGTGCTGCGCTTTTTTTCCTAGCCGGAACGAGTTATGATAGAATCCGTCTTGTTTATCTCGACGAAATAGGAGGAATAGCCATTTCAATGCCAAAAATATTCACACTCTTTAGTACTTTTTCGATGGCTTCCCTTGCGTTACCAGGCATGAGTGGTTTTTTTGCCGAATTAATAGTATTTTTTGGAATAATTACCAGTCAAAAATTTTTTTTAATGTCAAAAGTTCTACTTGCTTTTGGCATGGCAATTGGAATGATATTAACTCCTATTTATTTATTATCTATGTTACGCCAAATGTTCTATGGATATCAGTTTTTAAATAGCGAAAATTCCGCTGTTTTTGATTCTGGTCCGCGAGAGTTATTTGTTTCACTCGCTATCTTTCTACCAGTAATAGGTATTGGCATTTACCCCGATTTTGTTCTTTCACTATCGGTTGAGAAGGTAGAATCTATCTTATCTAAGTTTTTTTATAGATAATTTTAATTTCAAAAACCTTTTTTATTTAACGCAAAAAAATTAATTGTAATTTGAATCGGATAGTTTGACGTTTGTGAAAACCATTTGAATCAAGTAGTATAGTGATTCAAATGGTTCTCGACGAGGCTTGCTTTTGAAAATGTATATAGGATATACCTTGTCCTGTGGTTGTATTCCTTAGGTAGATTCTTTCTTCAATTTTTTAATATAAATGAACCATAACTATGTAATCCTATTCCTAATAGATTGACGCCAAAATAGCATATCCAAATTATAAGAAATCCTATAGAAGCCACAATTGCGGAGTTTTCACTTTTAAAATTTATATTTGTTTTAATATGTAAATAAATCGCGAATATTGTCCAAGTAATAAAAGCCCACGTTTCCTTTGGGTCCCAATTCCAATATGATCCCCATGCTTCATTAGCCCATACCGCTCCTGAAAGAATACCTATGGTTAAAAAGATAAACCCTAGACTAATAACACGGGAACTCCAATAATCTAATTGTTCAATTAACTGAGACCTATAATAATTACTAAGAGACAAAAGATAAGGGCTTTTAAAAATGTTGTTTTCTTCATTCGTATATTGAATCTTCCCAAAGAACAAAGACTCGTTTAATAAAAATTTTCTTTTAACAAAAGGACTTATATTGTTTTGAAATGTAATGACTAGCAGGGCTGCTGATAATAATGATCCACATACCAGAGCTGCATAAGCTAATATCATCAGACTTACATGCATCATTAACCACTGAGATTGGAGAGCGGGTACTAATATTGTGGATTGCTTCGTTTGAGTTAAAAAGTCTGACGTAGCAAAGCCTTGGGTAAAAATAGCACCGGGCGCTGTTATTGCACTTAAAGTTTTTTTTTTTAAATTTAAATAAGGAATCATATCAATAATATAAAAATTCCACGAAAGGAAGATTAATGATTCATATAAATTACTTAACGGGAAATGCCCCGAATACATACAACGAATGCCTAATAATGCTGTTATACAGAAAAAACTAAGTACCATACCCTTTTCTAATGAATCATATAGTTCTATTATTTCGTTGACTACTAAAGTCATTAAATGAACCGTAATTACAATTGAAACGATTGAAAAGGAAATATGATTGAAAAGATGCTCTAAAGTCAAAAATATCATAAGAATTAATATATAAATATAAAAAATAAAAGAGAGCCCTCAATTTAAAATCCTGAAATATAAATTTAGTGTTATAAATTTTTATAATTTCGAAAATGCTGTGCCGCTACTCGGACTCGAACCGAGATGCTCTAGCACTGCTTCCTAAGAGCAGCGTGTCTACCAATTTCACCATAGCGGCTTGTTTGAAATCATAATAGCTTATTTATCTTTAATCGTCGAGATTCAAAGATTTAAATCAATGAGGATATTTTTATAAAATATAAAATCTTTTTCTTGAAATTAAACAATTTCACCTAAGAAAATATGCACTCAAGCCAGATAGGGAAATCAAAGTTTTTTCTTATCTTAAGAGAGTACTAATCAAGTAATAATGCATTTTTTATCTATTTATCTTAACTTAATTTGAAAAATAGTAACTAATAAAAAAGAATATGTATCTATTCATATATAAAATAGCACTTTTTAAAAAGTTATAAAGATCTATTTTGATTGCCCAAATAAAATTTTTTTGTACAAAATATCCCACAAAATATAAATTTTAAAGAAAAAAGGAGATAGATAAGAATTCAGCGACAGAAAATAGAGCGAAAACTTTTAATACAATACATTCTACTAGGGATCCCTTTTTTACTAATTTTATTACAAAGATCTAAACCCTTTTATTTTCTATTAGGTATTGGTATGGGCAAGTTGATGGGGAAACTTAGAATCCCCATCTCATAAAGACTAAACTAGATAAAAAAAAAAAGACAGTGACATTTTCTAGTTTTCAAACAAAACGTACCACTTTTTAGTATCTAGGCCGACCTATTTGTAGTATACATATCATAAGAGAGAAGCAAGTTCTATTTAATGTTAATCAACCATATTCCTATTTATATTAATTTTAATTAATATAAAGCATTAATTCTATATTTATATATGATTTACATTTAAAATGCTTTTTTCTACTTTCTTTATTACTATAAATTCTAAAGCAAATTTTTTATAATATAAGTTTTTTGAGTCAGATCTATTCAGATTTATATAAGATTTAATTACTTAATTTTTGTATAAAAAAACTTTTTGAATTACCGGTAGAAAGAGATTTTGCTAATGAAAAAGCTTTTAATGCTACCGAATATCCTTTTTTTTTCCAAATATTTTTACGAATACGCTTTTTGGAAATTGAAGTACGCTTTTTTGGAACTGCCATTTTAAAACGAATATTGCTTGTTAGGGTTGGATGTGAAAGACATCTATTGTTCAAGGCCAAGGAATCCTTCTTTCCTATTTTTTTTTTTAGTTTAAAATTGAAATTGAGACTAGTTATTTAGTTAAATAGTTAAAGTAAAGTAGACATTATTTTTTATGTTTTTATCATTATTTTTATTGTATATTATGTAAAGTCGAAAGTAAAGTTCTTAGCGATCGTCAAAAAAGATAAATATGCTTTATTATAATTAGAAGAATTAGAATAGACGATAATCAATTAAAAAGTTTCCCAGAGAACTAATAACTGATTCTGAATAAACAAAAATAAAAATTTTTATTTCAATAGTTCGTCATTTTTTACTTAAATTATGTTATGCGTTTTCGTAAATCTTGTGATTCATATCAGTAGCAGACTGAAGTATTTTTTTTTATAATTTTTATATCTATGGATTTATTAAATGAAAAAAAAATAGTGGAAAGTCTAAATTTAGTTTAACTATGAACTTTTTTTTCATTTGACCAATTCTAATTTCTTGAGTTGAATAGTAAAAAAATGTTTATTCTAAGAATTTATATTTCGAATAGAAAGAAAACTCTATTATTGCATATCTTAATTTGTTTTTTTATTGACCTCTTTTGAAAGAGGTAAGAGCCAGTGAATCGAAAATCAAATTTTATTTTTTATGGAACATATATACCAATATGCATGGATTATACCTTTTATTCCACTTACAGTTCCTTTGTTAATAGGAGCGGGACTTCTTATGTTTCCGACAACAACAAAAAATCTTCGTCGTATGTGGGCTTTTCCTAGTCTTTCGTTATTAAGTCTAGTTATGCTGTTTGCAATGAAATTGTCTATTCAACAAATAAATAGCAATTACATCTACCAATCCGTATGGTCGTGGACCATCAATAATGATTTTTCTTTAGAGTTCGGTTACTTGATTGATCCACTTACTTCTATTATGTCAATGTTAATAACTACTGTTGGTATTCTAGTTCTTCTTTTTAGTGACAATTATATGTATCATGATCAAGGATATTTGAGATTCTTTGCTTATTTAAGTTTTTTCAATAGTTCTATGCTTGGTTTAGTTACCAGTTCGAATTTAATACAAATTTATTTTTTTTGGGAATTAGTTGGAATGTGCTCATATCTATTAATAGGTTTTTGGTTTACACGACCTATTGCAGCAAATGCTTGTCAAAAAGCGTTTGTGACTAATCGTGTAGGGGATTTTGGTTTATTATTAGGAATTTTAGGTATTTATTGGTTAACCGGCAGTTTCGAATTTCGAGATCTGTTCGAAATATTCAATACCTCCATTTCTAATACGGAAATACATCTTTTAGTTGGAACTGTATGTACTTTTTTATTATTTGCTGGTGCAGTTGCCAAATCCGCGCAATTTCCCCTTCATGTATGGTTACCTGATGCTATGGAGGGGCCCACTCCTATTTCGGCTCTTATACATGCTGCTACTATGGTAGCAGCGGGTATTTTTCTTGTTGCTCGTCTATTTCCTATTTTAATAGTAATTCCCTCCATACTCAATCTAATCGCTTTAATAGGGATAATAACAGTACTTTTAGGAGCTACTTTAGCTCTTTCTCAAAAAGACATTAAGAGATGTTTAGCTTATTCGACAATGTCGCAATTGGGGTATATGATGTTAGCTCTAGGTATGGGGTCTTATAGAGCTGCTTTATTTCATTTGATTACTCATGCTTACTCAAAAGCATTGTTGTTTTTAGGATCTGGCTCCATTATTCATTCTATGGAAGCTATTGTTGGGTATTCTCCAGAGAAAAGCCAAAATATGGTTTTTATGGGGGGGTTAAAAAAACATGCGCCAATTACAAAAACTGCTTTTTTTTTAGGTACACTTTCTCTTTCTGGTATTCCGCCTCTTGCTTGTTTTTGGTCCAAAGATGAAATTCTTAATGATACTTGGTTGTATTCACCAATTTTCGCAACCATCGCCTGGGCTACAGCAGGATTAACTGCATTTTATATGTTTCGCATCTATTTACTTACATTTGAGGGTCATTTAAATGTTCATTTTCAAAATTACAATGGAAAAATAAGTAGTTCCTTCTATTCACTATCCTTATGGGGCCAAAAGGGACTAAAACCTATTAACAAGAATTTGTATTTAGTAACTTTAGTACCAATAAAAAATAACGAAGGTTTTGCTAAGAATTCACACGTAAAAAAAAAAAAAACTATGCGATCCTTTCTTATTTTTGATAATTGTGACAATAAAAATATTTCGCCATACCCTAACGAATCCGGTAATACTATGTTATTTTCGTTGCTTTTATTGATTTTCTTTACTTTATTTATTGGCTTCATAGGAATTCCTTTTAATCAAGTAAATAAAGATGGCATAGAGTTTGATATATTGTCCAAATGGTTAACCCCATCTACAAACCTTTTGCATCAAAAATTTAATAATCAAAATTCTTTTGATTGGTCTGAATTTATAACAAATGCAACCTTTTCAGTTAGTATAGCTTATTCTGGAATAGTTATAGCAGCTTTTTTATATAAACCTGTTTATTCATCCTTACAAAATTTTGACTTAATTAATTGTTTTTGGAAAAGGTATCCAAATAGGGGTTTTTCAGACAAAATACAAAATTTAATATATGATTGGGCCCATTATCGTGGTTACATAGATGCTTTTTATACTAGATACATAATTCGGAGTGTAAGAGGATTGTCCGAATTAGTTCATTTTTTTGATAAGCTAATAATTGATGGAATTCCAAATGGATTGGGTATTACAAGTTTTCTTGTAGGAGAGGGTCTCAAGTATGGGGGTGGGGGGCGCATTTCTTCTTATCTTTTTTTTTATTTTTTTTATTCGTCAATTTTTTTATTAATTTACTATTTTTATTTTACGAATATGAATTTTACTGATCAGTAATAATAATGCGAGGTATTTTGATCTGGTATACACAATAATCAATCCGAATTTCCTTATTTATTTTATATTTTATGATCTAATTGATACGTCATTGAATTAGTATTCATGTATCAAAAAAGGATGTAAGACAAGGCATGTGCGCAGCTATTTATCCACCCGATATATATTGTAGGGGATATATAAGACAATTGTATCATCAATAAATTTTCAATCGTGGATACATACGTATCCTTAACATACTGAAACGACTACCATTATTAGTATCAAACCAATAGCGATTCATACAAGCTAAATCTTCTAATCGATAATTGGGCCAAAGAAAGAATTTTAATTGAATTTTATCTCTATCAAGATCTTTGCTTTCATCCAAAAATTGACCACAGGTTTTTACCTTGTTCCCATTGCAAAATACTGCATTTTTATCCACACAATTACTATTCCTTGAATTGAAACAACTTAGAATTCTCAATTCTCTACGCCGTCTAGACGATAAAATATTTTCAGGAACAAGCAAATCATAATGATTTTTGTTTCTATTTTTCGTCATCATTTGATGTCTTGCAAGCGATTCATCAAAATGATTCTTATCCATATTTTCTCTGTATCTTTTTTTATTATTTTTTTTTTTAATCTCATGAACCAAAGAAATCCTTATGGTTTGATACATAATAAATTCTACATTATGTTTTACAGGTATACGAACGGGTTCGATAATAAATATTCCCTCTTTTAGGATTTTTGAAAGATTAAAATCCCGGATTAGCATTGGATCCAGAGTTAACTCCTCCTTCTTAATAAAGCCGAAACCAAACTTTGTTGTCATTCTGCTTTCCTTTTCCCATTCAAGTACGGACAGCGCATAATCGAATAATTCCAAAGTCAAAGGACTCAGCAGCCATTTCAATTGCAAAGCAAAAGATCCTTTCATGAACGCATCGAAGTCTATTTCCCAAGGCCAAATGCTTTTGTAGTTATTTTTCGTTCTACCCATTTTCATATCTGATTTCGTAGAAAGTTCTTCCATATATTTTTGTTGGTTTGAGAGAACAGATTCAGGGTTCCCTCGGTTTTGGGCATCTGATGTGAGATCTCTTTGACCTGTGGTTTTTTTTTCTTCTTGATTCTCTAATTCAAAAGATTTTTTTTCTTTTTCATTTGATAGTATAAGATCCCCCTTTTTCTTTTTAGTGATATTTTTATTTTGACTAACATCTTCATTAAAATGAAAAATAAGTGAATGAATTGGTATAAACCCCGGTTTCAATTTATATACATTAAAAAATAACTCAAATTGTGGGAATAACCAAGGTATCGGCTTCGAGACAGGACGATTGAGTCTTTCTTCATTCATTCCCATCCAATCAAAAGGGTTTCTTTTCTTTTTTTGATTGGATGGGTTGATTTCTTTATCTTTATTAATTTTGAGATAAAAAAGACTTTTCGTATCAAAATATTTTCTATCTGGATTTTTTATATACAGAAAATAATCTTTTCTTATAAAATTAGTAATAGGGATACTCGCCCCCATATCAACCAATTTCGGTTTATGTATATTGTAATTATATGAGTCCTTTTTATCTTCATAATAAATCGATTGATATGCTAAAAGATCATATCTATACATTTTTTTAAAATGATCGTTTTTATTTAGCAATAACGAAAACTTTTCCTCTCTTTCAGATTCATCTGAATCCCGTTTGATTAAATTTTTATTTTCAACCCTACAATGTTGATTGACTATATTTCGCCATTTTTGCGGTACTAATTTAGACCATTTTAGCTCAGATAAATCGTATGGATAATGACTCTTTAACCAATTTTTCCATTGATTCATTCCAGAATTCTGAAGGTTCTTATGCTTTAATTCGGAAGAAATTATTCCTTGTCTTCGAAAATAATCTTTTATTTCATTCTTAATAAATAAAGATGCTCCGTCATATTGAAGGACAGATCTTAACTTATACAAGTTAATAACCTGGGTTTGTGATAATTTGTAAAATACATAGGCCTGTGACACGAGGGAGAATTTTAAAGAAACCCCCGACTTCGTCTGAATCTTATGACGAATACGAGAAGGTGAAAGTTTTTTTTGTATAGTTGAAATACGCTCAATGATCTTTTTCTCTTTTGTATCAACAATATATTTTTTTTTGAATTTACGAAAAAGTTTTATAATGTTCATGGGCCTATAAAGACTATTAGTAAGACGATTAATGATATATGGAAAGCTCTCTAGAAGGATATCCGTGTATATCCTTTCCACGATCCATTTTAGAAAATAATGTGATTTACGGATTAATCGATCATTTCTTCTTTTTAATATCTGAAAAATATTTTTTAGTGATGCTAATTTTTGAGCACCATAACTTGTTTTGTTAGGACTAATATTTCTCTTTAGAGTTCGAAATCCATTTTTATTGTCTTTTGTAATTCTTTCTATTTGATTTCTGATTGTGCTTGTTCTATCAGTCAGATCTTTCATTTTAATTTCTGTCAGTGAATAATTTGTCCAATCCATAGATCGGGTTTGAATGGATGATTCATGAATCATCTGATTATTTTTTAGAAAATATTTTTTTATTTCACTCGAATCCTCTCTCAATTTTTTTTGTTCTTTTTGGGCCTTTAGAAACAAGAATTTTGTTCTTTCTTTGAAACTTTTTAGACCTCGAAAACTCCACTTTCTAATTGCTTTTTGGAGTTTTTTCAAAGGGGGTCCAAAATAATAACAAAACAAAATACCAAGTCCTACGAGAGGAGAACCAAAAGGACGGTCAGTTTCCAGTCCCCAAACCGTTAAAAAAGCAGCAGGACTTTCCTGCTTTGGATTTGGATCACTACGAGAAGGTCGTATCTTAGATCGGTGCCAAGGTTTCAGACGGAAAGGAAATCGTATCATTATTTGTATACCCTCTGTGGCCCAGTTTTTAGTCCAAATTCCGTTTCTTCCTGGTTCTAGTACTGGCATACCATTATAGGTGCATATAACATACACTTCTCTATTCATCTCCCTTATATCCTGCTCCCACTCGGACTCTTGGCGTAATAAGAAACGGACAATATTTTTAGCTAGTATCAACGAAGGTAATACAATAGATTGTCTAAGCCTCGACTGAAGTTGTAAAATTAAAGCTCTTAGTCCATGAGCAAAAATAAGGATATCATAGAGGTCTGATATTCTTTCTCGTGTCCTTTCTATTCGTTCCATTTCCGTCTGCCCGTCCTGCCCCTTTTCCATTTCATTGACTTCTTTTTGAATTTCTTCGTAGCTTTTGTTTTCCTCCATGTACATTTTTTTTTTCACCCTCTTTATTCTTTTTGCTACGCTTCCTTTTATACCCTTTATAAAAATGTCTTGTATTAGGTCGGAAATATCAATTACTGATAATATGAATGGTTCGAAAAGAACATCCCAAGAAAATCCTACTCTGTCGAAAAAAAGTGGGGAATACGGATATAAGGGAAACATTTTCCCCGTAAGGGTTTTACGTCTTTGAACACGCATAGAACCTGTGATTATGTCTCGACGAAAATCCGCTTCATAGGGATAATCTATCATATCCACTTCTTCTATTTCATCAGGCTTCGTCATAGTTTTGATACTAGGGTCGGCATTCTCTGCCTCCTCCGGACCCTGCGTAAAAAGAACTATACGTTTCGCCCTCCTCGAGCGAATTTGATGATCTACTATCCACTCTTCCCCCTCTTCCGTTGCTGTAGTTTTTCCGAGTTGTTCTACCTCGCTGAATAATTTGTATGACCATTGGGGGACTTTTTTATTTATTACAATCGATTTTTTTCGAGTTGTTTTTTCCATGGGAGGAATTATGGCTGTATCGCCTATTGGTTGAATGATGGGATCAATTATGACTCTTTCGATTAAAAATTTCAAAACTTTTTCTGGATCTTCTGAATCAATTCGTCTTTGTTCCGGAAATAAAGAAATTACTTTCAAATTTGATGTTGATTCTTCAGCAAAATCATCGATTAAAAGACTCAATTCTCTTGCTAATGATTTTTTATCCAATGTATATATTTTCTGTCCCAATTTCTCTTCCAATGTCGCTATTTTCCCTTCCAATTTCTGGTACAATTCTTCAAAATTATGAACATTAAGTTCCTTACCCTTAAAAAGAAGGATACTATGAACTTTATTGAGTTTATTTATCAAATTTGTCTCTATCGAATTTTTGACTGAAGTTTCATTTAGGATTGAAGGTAAATAAAAATTTTTAATTATTCCACGATAGGATCCGTTTAAGAGAGGATCATATATTTTAGGCAAGTATTCTTCTTTAGTTTTATTATTGCATAATCGAGTCTTTTTTTCGAGTACATCCAGATAAGGAGATCCTCTGTCCAGGGCTTCAATTCTATCTCTAAACTCGTTCCTTAGGCTCCTCCATTTTTTTTCATTGGTATAAATCCAACAATAATAATTATGCAGTTCATCATAGAAGAACTTATCCAGTTCATCACAGACGAATTTTTTTGTTGTAAAAAAATAAAAATACATTTTTTGTCGTAGCATTTCAAAAAAAGCGGATAAACTTGATGGATATGTAAAAGAAATTCTTCGTTTTCCATCACTTTGACATGTATAAAAAAAATATTGTGACATTTCATTTCTTACAGCATGTTCGAATCGAGAATTTTTTATATATCGCAATGGACGATTCCATCCTTTATAGTCGAAAAGAAGACTCACAGGGGGTTTGTCAAACCATAAGAGGTCTTTATCTTCTTCTTTTAAGTGAAAGTGGAATTCATCCTTTGTTTTGTCCTTTCCATTCACTCGGATCCTTTCCGTTTCATCGATTTTGTCCGGATCCTCCCCTTCTTCCGAAAAAAGGGAAGGAGAAGGATCTTCTTCGGTGAATCCCTCTTGTTCCTGTTTAGTCCCCTTCGTTTCGAAAGTTGTTTCTATTTCAACATCTCTTTCTTTCTCATTTTCCCCCCTTTCTGTCGTTTTTGGGGTTTCTTGCAGTTTCTTACTAAAAATGGGTGACGGCATTCTGCCTAAAGAGTAGACACAACTAATAAATAATAAAATACTAAAGATTCGATCCATAGAATCTATCAAGTCTAACACAAAGTACTTCAATTCTGACACAGAGGACTTGTACTTCTTATACCTCTTAGATCGAATAATTCCATTAATGTACTTATTAGATCGAATAGGTACATTAATAGCTCGAATAAGTACATTAAGAAGGTACGTATTAGATCGAATAATCGATCTAATAGAAAAATTTTGCCGTATCCAGACTAATACCAAGCCAACACATTTAATGAATAAAATGTGACCAATTAACCAACCAACAAAACTACTTGTTACAAATAACATCTTGTTGTTGCATCGAAACATATAAATGTTAACTAATCTGGCTAACATTGAACTT